AGCAAATATTCTCTAGAATTTCTCGTAGATTCGAACCCATAGCTGCTGATAGAACTAGAATAGATACTTTCTGTTTCCTACTCACACGAGCCCATATCCTTGCTTTTCTATCAATCTCTAATTCTAATCTTCCTCCCCAATCGGATATTATGGTGCCTGTATAGACCGACATTCCATTATGGCCCAATTCTGACCGATAATAGATACCGGGACTTTGCAATATTTGATTGATGACAATTCTGTATATTCCATTTACTATAGAAGTTCCCAAAGAATTCATTAGAGGAATGTTTCCAATAAAAATTGTTTGTTCCTGCATATCCCCTCGGCTTTTCCAAATTAATCCTGCGGATACATATAATTCAGAAGAATATGTGAATGATTCATATACAGCATCTCTTTCTTTTAGCAAGGGTTCTACCAATTGATATGTTTCCACAAATAATTGAAATTCAATTTCTTGATCCGTATCTTCAATTTTTGGAAACTTATAAAGTTCTTCTGTTAAGCCCTGATCAATGAACCTACAAAAGCCTTCAAATTGTATCTGATTCGACCCAGGTATTGTAGACATTCCCGCATTTCCATCTCCGAGCATTTTGAATTTCCCATTTATCAAAAAATCCCATTCGTTTCTCATTCTGCATTGATTCATATGATTCTATGCAGAATGCTGGAATTTAGATTCTGTTTACTGAATCACATGAAATTTTACCCAACTCCATAGAAATGGAATGTATGAAATACGTATGAACGGGGGAAAAAAGATGATTTTATACTTATACTTAATTAAATCGGAATTTCTAAGAGACGGATACAAATGGAAACGAAGCGATAAATTCCACTTAGACTTACGGAGTTTTGTATAGAATAAAAAAAAATAATTCAACTTATACCATTATTATGATATTCCATATTCCAATCCGCTTGGATACCAGAAAAAAAAATAAATAAAAGTCGTGATTTGATCTATTCGCTGAGATAAAGACATAAGAATCAGACACAATATAACAACATAAAGTTCATTTTTTTAGCACTTAACTTTTTGGTGGATTCCAGTGTTCAAAAAATGATTGCGGAGAACCCCTTTTTTCTTTTTTTAGTAGAATTTTTCGGATAGGATTGAAGTGCGTAAGAAGGCTTGTATTTAGTAAACCCGTGCCCATATAGCTATAGCTATCTATATATACATCACCCCCCCTTTATTGCATAGTTCGATTCGGGACAGCGCATGTCGTGCTCTATCAAAATTTCGATTTTCTCTTCAATCTAAATTGCAGTATGACAATTTTCGGCAAATTCCCTATAGAGAGGCACCATACACAGATAAGATAACCGATAAGCTAGAACTCGCCCCGAAACGATTTATGTTTGGGGTTTACATAGACTCATAATTGCTGTTATAATTGAAATTGAGAATTGAAATTGAGAAGGTTTTTTTTATAGAAAAAAACCAATACCAATTAGGTAGGTATCAATTTTGATTTTATTCTATCATTTATCATTAGGAAACACACTTTCCAATTTAAATCCAAGAGTCGGTCATGAATTTACAGTCACTAGTTAATGGTTCCAATTTGGCCTGAATTTTGGCTTTTGTGACTGAAAATACACATTTCTTTTTTCAATAGAAAAAAAAAGAAAGAGAAAAGAGAGGGATTAAGATATTGTGTGTTTTGAGATACTATAAAATCAATTGCAGAAATGGAGCCGTCCAAAAAAAGAAAAAAAAAAAAAAAAGGACAGATTTCTTTTAGGCAAGATTTAAGAAAAACGAGATTTCAGAGGGAAGTACAAAAAAAAGACATTGAGTACCCCCCAAAACAAAACAAGCAAAGGGGGAATATTTTCATCTATTTTGGATCGTTTTGGCGGCATGGCCGAGCGGTAAGGTGGGGGACTGCAAATCCTTTTTCCCCAGTTCAAATCTGGGTGTCGCCTGATCAACAAACGATAAGACTCGAAATCCCTTATTCTGCTTGGCTGGTATAACTCGCCGAATCTTTTGCAGCAAAGTACGCGACTCGTGACACTTTCTTGATTCTAAATAGCTGGGGTTTCTGTTCTTTAAAGTGCTGTCAATCCTTGCATTTAGAATTCCCGGAAAGATTATAGTAGTGGAAGTGCTATCATATCAAATCAAGAGTTACCGATTTATTTCCACTGCTAATGTAGAGTCTACTGACCGGGTCTTGAATTAGATTGAATAGCCCGAGGGAGAATCGAATTAATAGTTATGGAAGGGGCGGGAGATACTTTGTATACAGTATACAGAGTATACAGACTCATGAGAGTCTCTGAGCGCACGGGCATTCAATCAATATTCGATTGGATGGATAATTGGCTTTTACTTAATGATAATGATAATCAAGGGCAACAAAAAAAAAACGAAGAGGTCTTATTATTACTACATATTAGGTCACATTCCCTTTGATACTTCCAAAGAAAAGCGCGGCTGTGTATTTAGTTTCGTTTTACCGATTCGACTAGAAATCATATACGAACTTGTTCTAAGTGGATTTATTGGGGCGTTTCATATTTATTGGAGTCTTTCATCAAGGGCGTTGGGTCAAAATCCCTTTTTGACTCTGCACCAGTGATTCCACTATTATTAGGAAACAATAATGGAATAATTTCTTCATATTCATAGAGATAGGGGACATAATTCACATGGATATAGTAAGTCTCGCTTGGGCTGCTTTAATGGTAGTCTTTACATTTTCCCTTTCGCTCGTAGTATGGGGAAGAAGTGGACTCTAGAGATACTACTAATTGAGTTGGGAAATCAAACTGTATCACTTTTTTTCTAGATCGTTCTGCAAAGCCTTTTTAATTATATTAATTATTAAATAATGAAATTAATATAATAATTAACTGAATCTATTTCAATATATTTAATTCAGTAATTTAATTCCATTTAGAATTTCGAAATTGAATTAATCAAAATATCTTCATTTCGGAATTCTATTGTCTTGGATTCTAGCGAGGTAATTGTATTCGATTCTATTATGAATAGAATCCAATTCATAATATATATGAATAATACTCTTTCAGAATCCAAATCAAACAGATATTTCACAAATTCCCCTATTCCTATTTTGAAAGGAAAGGGGATATGAATAATAGGAATTTTATTCCAACCGAAGTCTTCCTAATTTTTCTATTTCGTTTTTCTGAACCGGCCCTTCCCGGAGTTATATATGGACAATGAGGAAGAACGCGGAAAACCGGACTCCTTTTTACTTTTTTTTTTTATTGGCCTTTTTACTGTTCAAAGAGAAAAGAAAGGAGTTCACGATTTAATATTTAAAAATAATAAGATTGTGCCTAGGTCAAGTCACATATTTCGCACTTACCGCTTGTTTTATTATTTTAGAAATTAGATTTCGGCTATGCTTTATTGACTCGTTTCATATCATGGCTCAAGGGCAAGGGTTGAAAATCGCTGAGGTACCCCTTTTGAAATCTGAAGAAGGTACCATAGAACTCCTTGGATCATCTGTCAACCGCTCAATCAATTACTTCTTCGGAATGCTAAAAAAAGATTACTTTATTTCTTTCATATTTCATTTTCTTTTATTAACTTGATTTTCTTTTAGTAATATACGCCCAAGTTTGTTTTTCTTTCATTGATTTGATTCTAATGGATACCGGGATTCATATTGAAACTAATCAGAAATCAAGAAATTAGAAAATCGTAAGAGCCGCCTTTCGCTTATTTCAGATTGATTGGAATAAACAAAAAGAAAATACAAATAGATGAAGCAAAGAAATAGAATTGAGATACTATATACATTACATATATTTAAGTCATATTCACATGTATGAAGATACATATCCATATTGTAGATTGATCTCTATTCAGTTTCTATCTTTATACATTACAATAATAAAAATAGATAGTATAATAGAAAGATTCATATATGAGTCTTTCTACTATACTATCGGATCTCATAGGCTATTGCTGATTCTAGTCCGTTCATTTCATTTAAGACTAAGACGGGAAATTGGAATTTTTTTTTCTTAAATCATTGATAAGAACTAAGAAGTCGAGTTTCATTCAAATTAATCACCTTGACTGACCGTTTTTACGTATATTATAAGCAAAAAAGCAGTAGGAACTAGAACGAACAGTGTAGTAGCAATAAATGCGAGAATATTTACTTCCATAATCTCATCGTTTGGTTTTTTTTTACTTCACAATAACTCGGGATTTAATCCCATAGAGATGATAACCCTTTCGCTTGTAAATTCAACGGGATCAATTACATTTCGATGATAGCGAATGGGATCAATATCATGAATAACAATATCTGACTGTCAAGTCGATTCATCGTCGAGAATTCAATAGTATAACATAGGCAGATCTTTTATCCACACACCGAATACAAACTTGAATCCCGGATTCAATCAAAAGAATTCCTTTACTTTAATACTAAAATACTAATACTTTTTTTTTATTTATCATTCTTTTCCATTCTGTCTTTTCTATAATCGACCGCCTTACTTGTACAACCACCTAACCGCTTCCACTTCCATTGTTTACAAAGGGTTTCGAAATAAACCAAACAAACAATCGAAACAAAATAGAAAAGGGAAAGGGGTTAAGTTCTAAACTCCTTTTTCGTTTTTTTTTTTTTTAATGATATAATTTTCTTGAAAAAAAAAAAAGAGAAAAGGATAGCATTAGGCATGAAATTCGACCGTTTTATTTTGACCCAGTTTAACAGAAAAAGGCGCGATATATTGATGTCTTTTTTTTATTGGATTTGGATCCGTCGGGACTGACGGGGCTCGAACCCGCAGCTTCCGCCTTGACAGGGCGGTGCTCTGACCAATTGAACTACAATCCCGGGGAAGTAAAAAGTACCGAATCCATATTCTTATGATTTCATTCAAACCATTTCATTTCGATTTAGATAAAAATCGACGTGTTGGAACAGAGACGTGAGTGAGATATTGATATCCACACGGATATACACGTTAGTGAGAGCAGCACG